TACATACTTATGGTTCATTTTCGCGAACATAAAAAAGATTTTATTCTTTAATATTTGAATCTTTGGAATAAATAAAAAAAAAAGACATTAATTTTTTACTTCGTGAAAAGCTAAAAATTTATGAAACCCGTGCTACAAAATATGAAATATTTTTATTTTAGAGCACGGGTTTTCAATAAAAATAGAATGAATTCAAATATACTTTTCTGGACCAGATCAATAAGCGAGACCCATACTGCGAGTTGTTTCATGCCATAAATAAACTCGAACACTCAAGAAATCTGTTGGGCAAGCGGATTCACACCTCTTACAGCCTACGCAATCTTCTGTTCTCGGAGCAGAAGCAATTTGTTTAGCCTTACATCCGTCCCATGGTATCATTTCTAAAACATCGGTGGGGCAGGCTCGAACACATTGAGTACATCCTATACATGTATCATAAATCTTTACAGAATGTGCCATTGAACGAATAAATTTATAAATTTTATGAATTATCGATATAGTATCCTCCAAATATTATTTTTATGCAATATAAAATTAGAAGATACTTGGTTTTTAGATACTATATGACTCAATGAATTTTCAGAAGAATTCTAATCACTAGATTTCTGGATTGGTTTTAAAAATAAAAAAAAAAATTATTTTATGTTTTTTGGTAAATTATTATCAATTTTTATGTTTTAATATTATCATTTTTTTTATAACTACGCAAACTACCTAATAGGGTAAAAAAGGATTCTTTTTTGAATTAACTAAATCTGCCGTTTTAAAGTTTTAAATAAAAAATCCCTTCAAATTTATACAGTAAGAATCAATAGACAAAAGGACATGATGTCTTTCTATTCACTACCCTGAGCTATTCTTTTGTAATTGTTTCAGTACCCAGACTGTAGTTCTAAAATTTACGTATAAAATAGGTTCTAAAAGCTATACAACTTCAAAATGAATGAGTTTTTGTCTCTCTAATCTCCAATTTATCAATTAATTCTTTATAGCGCAATGTATTTTTTTTTGATAAATAAGCTAAAAGTCGTTGTCGTTTCCCCAAAATTTTACGTAAACCTTTTTGAGATAAATAGTCTTTTTTATGCAATTTCAAGTGGGAAGTAAGCCGGTGTATTCTATTGGTGAAATTCCATATTTGAAATTCAACGGAACCTCTGTTTTGTTGGTTTTGGTTTTTATAAATAGTCGAAAGAGATAAGTTTTTTATCATAAACTAAATGAACTCCCTTCATTGATATATAATATGCATTTAAAATAATTTTTTATAATTAAGTTATAGATTTATTTCATAGATATGAAATAATTGATTAGTAACTAAAACGAACTAACGAAAAATAAAGAAAGAAAATGATAAGAAAAAAGAAGAAATATTATACAAGAAATCAACTTGACAGAAATGAATCCAATGTTTTTTTATTTTTTTTGTAAAAAAAACTTGTAAACTTACCCGTTAAAAGAGATTTTGCTAATGAAAGAGCTTTTAATCTTACCTCAATAGTCTTTCTTTTCCAAATGTTCTTACGAATACGCTTTTTGGCTTTCGAAATACGTTTTTTTGGAACTGCCATTTAAAATGATTTACAGGTTATCACTGGATGTGAAAGACATTTATTGCTAAAAAAGAATTCTTCTAACTAAGTCTATCAATTCAAATCAAAAGAAAACCCTCTCTTTTCGGGTTCATTAATAAAATAAAAGTGAATTATTTCAACTTAATATTCTTTGGATGAGGGAGAAAGTATCTATATAGATCTAAATAAATATATGGTATCCTCGATTCAGTTAGATACAAATTAAAATAAGGTATATTTCCATTCATTGCTTTTCATCTAACCTGGTACCATCTACCCTGCTAGAGGGTAGATAGTACTACTATCAATTAAATTTCCACCAATTAAATTTCAATGGTAAATACATATGGATCCTTAACATACTGAAACGACTCCCATTATTAGTATTAAACCAATAACGATTCATACAAGCTAAATCTTCCAATCGATAATTAGGCCAAAGAAAAAATTCAATCAATTTATTCGGATCCTTATGCCGAGGGTTACTTTCCTCCCAAACTTGATTTTTGTTGGAAACTAGAGAATTTGCATCCACGCCATTCCATTTGTTTGAATTGAAACAAATTAGAGTTCTTAATTCTCTACGACGCCTAGATGATAAAATATTTTCAATAAGAAGCGGATCACAATTATTGTTCTCTTCAGCGCGAATTATTCGTTGTTTTACGTATTTTTGATTAAGAATTTCTTTACTCTTATGAACCAATGAAAGAACTATGGTTTGATACATAAGAAATTCTCCGTTTGGTTTGATAGACAGCGGAAGGGGGTCAACCAAAAATCCCGTCCTTTTTAAAAATTCTGGAACACTCTCTTTTGAATCCGCAACACTCTGTTTTGAATCTCGAACATTTCTTTTTGAATTTTTTGAATCTGGAACACTCTGTTTTGAATCTGGAACACTCTGTTTTGAATCTGGAACATTTCTTTTTGAATTTTTTGAATCTTGAATACTCTCTTCCTGATTCATCTGTGGCATTAGACCCAAATTTAACTTTTCCCTTTGAATCCATGATAGCATCATTTTTTTTCGATTTAGCATTCTAAGCAAGAGACAATAGATCTGGAGATCTTGGAAAAGGCCTTGATTAAAAGTAACATCCTCATCCTCTCTAAATTGAAAAAATAAATAATTTTTCAGGAATAACTCTAGTTCTATCTCAGTTTGACTTTTCTTTTCACCTTCAGTTTCCCCTTCAGTTTCCCCCTGGGTTTCACCTTCAGTTTCCCCTTTGGTTTCACCTTCAGTTTTCCCTTTGGTTTCACCTTTGGTTTCACCTTCAGTTTTCCCTTTGGTTTCACCTTTGGTTTCACCTTTGGTTTCACCTTTAGTTTCCCCTTTGGTTTGACCCTCGGCTTTATCTTTTTTTTTACTCTCAGTTTTACCTTTGGTTTCACCCTCAGTTTTTTTTTTATCCTTTTTATCTTTGTTTTTATTCTTAATTTTACCGATCTTTTGATTCGTCATTTCATCATTGAGATTCAAATTAGAAATAAGTGATTGGCTTGGTATAATCCATGGTTTCATTTTATATATATTAACAAACCACAGAAATTCTGGGAAGACCGAAAGTTCCTCAGCCGTTAATGGACGGTCGAGTATTGCTTCATTCAGTCCCATCCAATCCAATAAAGAATTTTTAGAATTTACTAGATTCCTTTCTTCGGTATTTGTCTGAATCAAAAGAGCAAAAGGATCTTTTTCATTTTTAAAAATTTGCTCAATTTTCACAATCTCTTCCATTCTATCAATTAATTGATAATTATAAGTGAAAATTGGAGTACTTTGAGTATTGTTATCATTACCCGTGATCCAGGACTCAATATCCGCTTTTTTATCAAGAGAAAAATTAATCTTTTTCAAATTTAAATATTTTCTCTCTAAATTTTTGTCTGTATAGGGGATATTGACCCTTTCTATTTTTTCTCTGAAACTAGTGATAGGAAGATTTTTCGTTATCGCAAACAAGTTGTTTTGTGACATCTTGTAATGATAAGAAATCGTTTCCCGTTTAGCTCCTGGAGGGGGTCCACTATTTTTTTCATACTGAATGTATTGATATGCTAAAAGATCATATTGACAGCATTTTTTAAAATTATCTTTTTTTTTTTTATTAAATACTGAGTTAGCATCCTTTTGTTTCCTGTAATTATTTAATTTTAATTTTCTACTGGAATTCCTTTTGTGTAAATCTTTTTGTTTAGACCTACGATAGCGATTCGCCCTATTTCTCCATTTTTGTTTTTGTGATCTTAAGGCAGACCAGAAATTAGGAGATAAATCGTATTGAGAATTCCCTCTTAACCAAAATTTCCATTGACTCGTTCTAGACCGCTTAAGTTCTTTTTTTATTCCTTCAGATTGAAGTATTCCTTGTTTATGAAATGAGTCTTTTATTTTTTTTTTAATAAAGAAATTCTTTTCAATCAAGAAAGATGTTCCATTTTGTTGAAGAACAGACATCAAATTAGATACGTTCAAAAAACTCCTTTGTGATATTTTGTACAATACATATGCTTGTGACAAGTTAGATAAATCACCAAAATTCTCTGGCTTTTCCTTATAACGCTTATTATTATGCGTTTTTATATTTGAAAGAGAGTTCATTTTTGTTGATTCCACAAAGAGTTTTTCAGTCATTTGGCAAATAGATATAGTATATAAAAAAATATAGTTAGATATTCTTTGAATCAATAATTTTATAAAATAATGAAATTTATATCTTAATCTATTTTTTTTTATTTTTAACATTTGACAAAAATTTTTTGACAAGGCTAATCTCGAACTTTTTTTGTAAGGGCTCATATCTAGTTCTAGAGTCAGCCTTTTCTTATCTTCCGTAATTCTTTCTAGTTTTTTTTTAATTGTATTTGTCCTATGAGTAATAGCCTGTATTTTGTCTATCGGTGAATAATTTTTCCAATCTGTAATTTTTTCAATTTTACTCAAGGGTTGATTCATTATCTGGTTATTTATTTGATCATCTTTTTCTTTTTTTATTAAACTCGGGTGTATTGTTCTTTTTTCGTTTGAACTTGTTTTTTTTTTTGAAAACTTTTTTAAAAATTTGATTTTTACTTTTACAAATTTGTAAAGTTCCTTAAAAACAGGCTCGAAAAACGAAGGTGTTTGTCGTGGATGACCAAAAGGGTGTTCTGTTTCCCTTCCCCAAACTGTTAAAAAACAAAAGTCATCACGAGAAGTTAGTGATTTATATTCGTGCCAAGGTTTTAGACAGAAAGGAAATAAAATTTTGATTTGAATACCTTCTGTCAACCAATTTTCCGGAAATTTTTTGTCAGCTAACGGAATACCATTATAAGTACACTTCACATGCGTTTCTTTATTCCATCCCTTTAAATCTTCAGACCATTCAGGAGTTTGAAATAGTAGCATACGCCCTATATTTTTCCCGATTATGAATGAAGGTAATAGAATTTTTTTTCTCAGAATTGATTGGGTTATTAATAACAAACCTCTTATTATTTGGGTATATGGGAAAGTTTCCCAGGCTTCCCCTATCTCTAACCGTTCTATTTCCTCTCGTCGTTTCTTTTCCTTTTTGGTTTCTCTTTTTATTATTGTTTTTTTTTCCTCTGTAGACTCTAAAATACCGAACTCGTTTCTGGATGACCATTTTATAAAAAGTCGTTTCAGTTGAGCCAGGTATGGTATAGAAAAAAAGGTTTTTTTCCTCATCCTGTCAAAAAAGAGAGGGGAATGCGCATTTGCTTTAAAAAGTCCCTCAATAACTATTTTACGTCTTTGAGTTCGCATAGAGTCTTTTATTAAGCCTTGGCGAAAATCAGATTGGTGCGGATATCGTAACAAATAAAGCTTATTATCCTCATCTTCCTTTTTCTTTTTCATATTTTTATCTTTCTCATCATTGTCGGATTTTATAGCTTGAATATTTGTCTCTTTTGTATTCTTATCTTTGTTTGTAGTCTTATCTTTGAGAGTCTTAGGCTCTTCAAAAATTAATACACTTATCCCTTTTCTTGAACGAATATCATGATCATCTGGTGGATTTCTAAAATACGATATTTGTTCCAATTCAGTTATTAATTTGTATGACCATCCGGGGACTTTTTTACCAATCTCTTCTTTACCTATTTTTTCTATTGCAGAATATTTTTTATCGTCTGTCTCAATTACATTTACTAAAAATTTTGTTAGTTGTTCTGAATCCGTTAAATTGAAACTCGATGATAAAGTTGAGAACTCACCAACTTGTAATGGTTTTTTTTCCTTTTTTTCAAAAGGAGACATCAACAATAAAGCATGAAGTCTATTTAGCATAACCTTCTCTCTCAACTTTTTGATCGAAGTCTCGTTTATCAACGTTATATCTTTTTTTAGTCTTCCGCGGGAAGGCCCATTTAACAAGGGATCATACTCTTCTGGTAAGTATTCTTTTCTAGTCTCATCATTGTGTATACATAATCGCGTTTTGGTTGTTTCAATTTCTAGTATTGGAACTGATACTGGTTTGTCAAGATTTTTAATTCGATTTAACAAATCAATTTTTATAGAATTTAATTTTTGTTTGTTTCTAGAAACCCAAAAATTGTCCAATTTATTAGAAATATCTTTTTCTAATGATAAAAGGGGTATCTTTTTTTTGATTATTTGAAAAAACGTTGATAAACTTATCGGATGGGTAAAAGATATTCTATCTTTTCCATCACTTTTATGTATGTCAAAGAAATATTGTGCCATTTCGTTTCTTACCGCTTGTTCAAGTCTATTATTTTTTATGTAGCGAAATGGCCGAGTCCATCTTTTATAATCAAAAAGAAGAGCCACAATATGTTCTTTATTTTCATATTTTTCAAGGATTTCCAATTCAGAATCAGATCCTTCCAAGTCCGGTTCGTTTACTTTCAAGTCCAATTCTTTTTCCAAAATACCCTTTTCTTCGGAAAAAAGGGAAGGATCTTCTTCAGTGGATTTCTTTTTTTTTTCTACGTCTTTTTCTTCCTCCTTTTGCAACCTTTCCTTTTCCCTTTGTTCTATTTTTGAGACCTCACTAAATTTCTGAGTAGGAATAGGTAAGGGTGTTCTGCCTAAAGACTGAATACTTAGAATACATACTATACTTCCAAAACTACAATTTAGTAAAATAAAAAAGATAGAATTTCTGACTAGGTACTTTCTAATAACATTATTTTTATGTATCCAGATTACTAAATTTTTCTGTATCCAGACTACTAAAAATTCCAAGCAATTGATGACTAAAATTTGTCCAATTCCCCAAGCAAAAAAACTGCTTATTACAAACAACATCTTATTGTTACAGCGAAACAGATAAATGCTTACTAATCGGGCTAACGTTGAACTTGGTAAAATACAAATGTTAAGCAACTGAAAAATAAGATGATTGAGGAATACAAAGATATTCTCTAGATCACGGATTGAATTTTGGTTATTAGATCCATAAGCAAAAATTTTTTTTTCAGTGTTCAAGAAAAGCTGAATCAAAAGATAAGGTAAAGCAAGGACAGTTATTGTATGAGGTCTACCCAAAGCTAGATAAAGGGGCGCATAATAGATGGATACGAATCTTATGAGCTGTCCCATAAAAAAACCAGTGGTTGCTGCTACCTTCTTATTTGTATTTGGTTCTTTTTCCATAACCATAGTTCGCACAAAAAAGAAATAAGAGGACCTTATTGAAAATGTGGTAAGAAATCCATAATACAGTCCGACTACAACAACAGAATTGAGTACCTTCAAAAAGAAATCAGAACCTATAATCATAAAATTCTCCTTTATTTTTTTTTTTTAACTTGTTTTCCTATAATTTTTCTATTATTTTTCTATAATAGAAAACAATAAACTAGTAGATTTGCCTTCACATCTTATACTATGATATTTTACTATCATTTTTTGATTATGATCGTCTATTTTGATATTTGA